AGATATATAGATATTTGGACTGGAGTTGACAAACAAGCAATACCAATATTATTGTTTCTTAGTGCTGATTAGAAATGGAAATGGGGCGTGGCCAAGTGGTAAGGCAACGGGTTTTGGTCCCGCTATTCGGAGGTTCGAATCCTTCCGTCCCAGCGCAGTCCATTTTTATGCTCCATTATTCCCCTAAAAAGAAATAGGGAAGTGAGTAGGAGTTAATCCATATTCGTTTTAATATCTGCGTTTGCTTGAATTTCATTAACAAATGAGAAAGTTCCATATTCTATAGAAATATGTTATGTAACTGATGTTTTTTCTTTGAATCTAATAGGTATTTCGTGTTTGACTCTAATGAAAAATTAGAAATCGATTTAATGATTGAGGCAGGGGTTATTTATGCTATCCCTTTGTATTCACTTTATCACTAGTCGATATTAATCAACCCTATATTCAAATATTCAAATTAAACCAAATACATATCAATCATATAATATAATCATATAAAATGAGGAAATGTTTCTCTTCTATAGTACAGTATGTATCATTCTATTTCAATGACAAGAATTTTTTTTTTGTTTTTTGTGAAAAATATCTAAAAATATCTGTAATCCTTAAATTCTTTAAACTGAAATTCTAGATATTCTAGATTCTAGAATATCTAGAACAGTAACAATTGTTCAGTCTATCTGATAGATAACCCCCCCTCTTTTTTTTTTTCTATTTTGATTTTCGTAATCAGATGATAAAGAATAGAGATTAAAATCTGAACTTACATAATTTTTTTAGACATCTTATGAAAAAATAGATTTATTTCTTCTTTTCTTTGATCTATTTCAAATTTCTATTTGAAATTAAATCAGTGATGAGTCAATTCAAAAAGAAAGACCGATCTTCCTAAAGTGATTCTTATTGTCCACTTTTCTTCAAATTTAATAAGAATGCTGTAGAAATAGGAAACTTTTTCAATTTCAATTAAAAATATTTTTTTGATTATTCCTTGTACGTGGAATTTTTGAAAAAGTAGGAAATCATTTAATCTATCCTATTGAGTCACTTGAAGATGCAGATTCAAAAAGTTATTCGTTTTGCTATTTCTATTTTTTTCTCGAATCTATATATTATTTATGTATGTTTATGTATGTTAAAAATGCTGTCTTGCTAAGACTTTTTCATAAAAATCGTTCTACATATCATATATATTCATATATAGAAGAAAAGTCTAGATTAGAAAGTCTAGATTATGATGTCTATGGACAGCTGAACCAGTGACTATTCATGATTCCACAATTGAATCAATTTCATACCGGTTCAAAATTAGAGGAATGTTATGGTAAAACTTCGTTTGAAACGATGTGGTAGAAAGCAACGTGCGACTTGAAAGACAGGATCCGCTGTGGATTGTTACATCCACCACTTTTGATTTGTCTAAGAATAAGGGTGCTCTCGGATCGACATTGTTTGTTCTCTTACACCCGAACCTTTCTTTTTTTGTTGGGTTGTAAATAGTCCATGATGGAGCTCGAATATAAAGTATTAATTCATTTCTCGGGGACAAGGATCTAGGGTTAATGACAATCAATTGGAGGAACAACTTCGTAAATATATCGAACATATATAGGAATCAAAAGGATCCAATTCGACCAAGTTTTCAATTCAAAAGCAAAACTTGTTGAAATTGATTCAAATTTTTGATTCAAAGTGTATCACGCGGGAATCGACTGTCCATAGGATTCTTTGATCGAAATAAATCAAGGTATGTTGCTGCCATTTTTTTTTGAAACGATTAAGAAGCACCGAAGTAATGTCTAAACCCAATGATTTAAAATAAGGAAAGGATCTAAGAACAAGGAAATACCCTTTAAATTGTCTCGATCGTCTCAATAACCGGATCGGGCTAAAGAATCTAAATAGAATTTGAAATGGTTTAAACGAGACAAACAAAGGGGAGTGAAGACTACTCAATAAATTAAATTGACTAAAGATTTTTCTTTTGAACTATTTGAGAATTATCCAACTTGAGTTATGAGTACGAATGTTTATTTTTCATTTTCAGAAAGAAAAAAAAAGACTTAAATCATAGTCTAATTTTTTTTTTATGGGCCCATTTGTCATTTCATTTTTTAGAATTGTATATATAGACAAAATTCGAATCAAATCATTTTTTCGCGAGCCGTACGAGGAGAAACCTGCCTATACGGTTCTAGGGGGGGTATTGTTCATCTACATCTATCCCAATGAGCTATCTATCGAATCGTTGCAATTGATGTTCGATCCCGACGAGAAGGAAAAGATCTTATAAGAGTGGGCTTTTATGATCCAACGAAGAATCAAACTTATTTAAATGTTCCTCTTATTCTATCTTTCCTTGAAAAGGGTGCTCAACCCACAGGAACTGTTCAGAATCTTTTAAATAAAGCGGAAGTTTTTAAGGAACTTCCGCCTAATCAACCTAATCAAATGAAATTCAATTAAAGAAATACCAGGGGGAGTAGCGACTTGTATATAACTTTGTTTAATTTTTTTTTTTCTACTTGCCCCCTTTTTCTTTTTTTCTGCCATATTCATATTTATTTATCATAGTTTCCGCCGAATCTGATGGTCTAGATGGTCACAAAATTTCTGGATCTTATCAATATCCAATTTTGGCATTTCCTTTAATTGTTTGGTTTTCATTGGAACTCGACTAACCAACAAGAAGGAAGCGACTTTGCTTATTCTACTTAGATTGATGAAATACATTAGCATTAGGGACTCAAAAATCCGATATTTTTTTTTGAATTCTTCCTTTTTTATTCTTCTTTCTATCTATGTATATTAGATATCTAGCGTCAATCCAAGAAAATTTTGACTATTATTGTATTGCATTGTGAAAGTGAAATTCAAAGAATTTCAAAAAGGATTTGAATGCAATTTCTTTTTTCCACTGTATTCTTTTCTCAACATTTATATTGACAACAGTGTATTGAACAAATATAATTCATCGTGATAAGCGAGCCGGGTCTATTTCTTTTTGTCCCACCGTTTTGTTACTTTCTCTTATTCAAATGATGCTTTCTTTGATACAAGAGGTTTGAAACAAAGCTAGATAACATAAGAGATGCTCTATCCATTTCGACAATTCTCTATCTTTTTTTTTTTTCTTTTATTTTATCGGACAATTTCTTGTATTTTCATCTAATCAATTCATTTTTATGTTTTGAATCCATTATCAAATCTGTTTTTTTAGAGTTGTTAACTCAAAGGTTTGATTAGCTTGTATAATATCTTTTCTCTTTGTTTAAATTCAATTCATTTTGATTTTATCTATACATCCTCTGTTGAAGTTTTGTTTAATCTATGTTTTTTTCGGGTTGCTAACTCAACGGTAGAGTACTCGGCTTTTAAGTGCGGCTAGAATCTTTTACACATTTGGATGAAGTGACGAATTCGTCCGTACCCTTGGTAAACTTTGGAAGACCACGACTGATCCGGAAAGGGAATAAATGGAAAAAAGAGCATGTCGTATCAATGGAGAGTTCTGAGGATATTTCATTCTTATCGAATTGGTACAAAACCTTGTTCGAATTCTTGGAACGGAACAAAAGAAAGTTGGGTCCAATTAATAAATGGATAGAAGCCCTGTGGCTTCAATTAATTATCAGAAAGAAAAAGCAACCAGCTTTTGTTCTTAATTTGAATAATTTCCCGATCTAACTAGACGTTAAAAATAAATTAGTGCCTGATACGGGAAGCATTTCTCACTCCACGAGTGGATTCCATTTTTTTTAATGAATCCTAACTATTGACATTCTCCATTATGGAATGAAGATGTGTGTGTAAAAGAAGCAGTATATTGATAAAGAAAGTTTTTTCCGAAATCAAAAGAGCGATTAGGTTTAAAAAATAAAAGATTTCTAACCATCTTGTTATTCTATAACATAAACATAGACAGATTAAATGAAATGTATGGAAAAAGGAGAGGGTAGAGAATCTGTTGATAAGTTTACCTGTCCCCGAGGTATCCATTTTTACAGAATATCTTGTTTTGACTGTATCGCACTATGTATCATTTGATAACCCCCAAAATCTTCTACCTTTGATTCAAATCGAATTTCAAATGGAGGAAATCCAAAGATATTTACAGCTAGAAAGATCTCAACAACATGACTTCCTATATCCACTTATCTTTCAGGAGTATATTTATGCATTTGCTCATAATCGCGCTTTGAGTAGATCTATTTTATCGGAAAATCTGGGTTATGATAAGAAATCCAGTTTACTGATTGTGAAACGGGTAATTACTCGAATGTATCAACAGAATTATTTTATTATTTCTCCTAATGATTCTACTCAAAATGGATTTTGGGCGCGCAACCATAATTTCTATTCTCAAATCATATCCGAAGGGTTTGCTTTTATTGTCGAAATTCCATTTTCTTTACAATTCCTGTCTTGTCTAGAAGGGGAAACGAATAAGATAGGAAAATCTCATAATTTACGATCAATTCATTCAATATTTCCCTTTTTAGAGGACAATTTTTCACATTTAAATTTTGTGTTAGATATAGTAATACCTCACCCTGTCCATGCGGAAATCTTGATTCAAATCGTTCGCTATTGGGTGAAAGATGCTTCCTCCTTGCATTTATTACGAGTCTTTCTCAACGAATATTGTAAGTGGAATAGTCTTATTACTTCAAAGAAAGCGAGTTCCTCTTTTTCAAAAAAAAATAAAGGATTATTCTTATTCTTATATAATTCTCATGTATGTGAATATGAATCTATTTTCGTTTTTCTACGTAAACAATCTTTTCATTTACGATCAACATCCTATGGAGTTCTTCTTGAACGAATCTATTTCTATATAAAAATAGAACGTCTTGTGAACGTCTTTGTCAATATTAAGTATTTTCGGGCAAACCCGTGGTTGGTCAAGGAACCTTTCATGCATTATATTAGGTATCAAAGAAGGTCCATTCTGGCTTCAAAAGGGACATCTATTTTCACGAATAAATGGAAATTTT